AAAATACCAAATTGACAAATTGAAGAGACTGTCAGAATTTTTCTAGGATCAATAAATTAAGAAATTCTGATTTTACTGTTATACAATTCACTGGTATGAATAGAGCAAAAGAGAAAATAAAAAGTTAATCCTATATAGTTTTATACAACCTTTCTTTATTATTTTTTTGATTTACTTAATTCATTTCATTTAGTTTGATTAGAGTTAAACTCCTTAAAAACCTCCGCTTTCTTTAAAATATCCTGAACCGTTTCTGTAGGTTGAGCACCTTTATCAAGGAAATATAAAATAACAGGAACATTTAAATAAGTTTGATTCTTTATCGGATCATAAAAACCCACTTTCCTAAGATCTCGTCCTTCTCTTCGGGACCGAACATCAATTGCAACGATTCGATAGACGGCTCATTGGGATAGATGTAAAAAAGAACCCCCCCCTAGAAACGTATAGGAAGTTTTCTCCTCGTACGGCTCGTTAAAAATGATTCTAAGTTCTACTTATTACATACAATCACAAATGGGGCTAGAAAATGGTTAAATCAATTAGATTCTGGTTTAACTCCCCCTTTTTTTGTTACTTCCTTAAAAAAACCATTTGTACTCATAACTCAAGTTAGATAACTCTCAAACGGCTCAAAGTAAAATATTTCAGCATTTCCATTTCTTGAGTGGTCTTTAAACCCCTTTTTTGTTTCTTTCGTTTCAAATCTATTTGCATTTTTATTATGGTCCAATTATGGAAACAATGGAAAAGCTCTTTTCTTGTTTTGGGATCCTTTTAATCTTTGTTTTAAATCATTGGGTTTAGACATAACTTCGGCAATTCTTAATCCTTTCAAAATGGCAGCAACATACCCTTTTTTGCGATTTTTTTCTAATAAAGAATTATAGATAGTTATAGATAGAAAGGGTTGATTCTCATATGATACACTTTATATGGAAAGAATTTTTGCAATTCCAATAAATTTTCTTTTAGATTGGAAACGTGAAACCCTTTCGATTTCTATATCAACGATATACTTAACGAAGTTGTTACAATTTATTGATTGGCATTAACCATAGACCTTTGCCCCTGAGAAAGGAATCAATACTTTCTACTCGAGCTCCATCATGGACTATTTCCATTACAACCCAATGGGGTTTGTAGTGAAACAGAAGAAATGATGTCGAGTCAAGAGCACCTTCATTCTTAGATAAAATGGTGGATGTAAAAATCCACAACGGATCGTGTCTTTCAAGTCGCACGTTGCTTTCTACCACATCGTTTCAAACGAAGTTTTACCATAACATTTCTTCTCTAATTGGGAACCGGTATGGAATTGATTCCATTATGGAATCGTGAATAATCATTGGTTCATTCGCTACATATACATAGTACTCTATCACTTTGCTTCTAGATAGATGTATATAAATTTTTCTGAAGAGGTTTTTCAACATAACCCCAATTTGAGTGTTTTTATTCTATTATTTGTATTGTATAATATAAATACAATATTTTTTTGATTATCAAAATTATTCTATTCTAAAATAGAAATATATAAATAAAAAAGGGAATCAATTCAAATTTTGCGTTTATTTTTATGAATTATGAAATGAAAGACTAATGGGAGGGAAGATTTGATCCCTTATTGTTTCGATTCTTATTTTATAAAATAGCTACAAAGAAGAGCCCCGATTTCTATCTATCAGATAGATTAAACAATTGTTACTCTTATAAATAAATATAGTTAACTATTGAAATTGGCTTTTTTTATTTAATAGATCATAAAAATTTTTGTTTCACAACGTAAAATGACTCGCGCTGAAATAAAGCATAGGAGCATAGAATAATACTAATATATACATATAGGCTATGCATTTCCTAGTTTTATATACGTATTTTCATATTTTGTTTAACTTAATATTCAGTAATCTTTCTATAAGATTTTCATAAAAGATATAAAGAAAAAAATCAAATGAATTAATTTCTTTATCTCTATTCTTCCCACCCCTTCCATAGATTTCTAATTAGTCATTAGAGTCAAACACGAAATACCTAAAAGTGCAAATAACTAAGTTCTTCCTCCCCTTTTTTATTATTTGAGTCCCCTAACCAAGCCTTACGAAAGAAGGAAATCCCCTGACTTGAATTCAATTATAGTACCAATAACTCCTAGATCCAAAAAATGACTTTAAAGAATAGAAAATAAGATTTAAGAAAGATGAGTTCTTTCGTACAAAATGCATATGATATGCATCAGTGAAAATTTAATATCAGATAGAATCTAAGTAAATAACTTTCCTCAATAGAACGAAAATAAACATCTAATAAAAAAAAAGAAAAAAAAAAGGCCCCTTCGCTTTTTTAATGAAAATCCTTGTAATTATGATTTCAATTCCTATTTTACTTGGATTACAGATGGATTCCGACGCCTTCGCGTGTCATTTGAACTCTCGAGTTTGTCAAAAAAAAAGAAAGATTTATTTAATAATTTCGAGAAGAATAAACAAAAAAAGAAATTAAGCATTCTATTCAATATTAGACCTTTAAATATAAACAGATGCTTATAAGAATATTATTCGATTTTTTTTATTCTAATCATTTGATTCTAATCAAATGTAGATTTCGAATGGAATATGAGCTGGGACGGAAGGATTCGAACCTCCGAATACCGGGACCAAAACCCGTTGCCTTACCACTTGGCCACGCCCCATTTTAATTTCTATTCGACACTAATAAAGAATAATGCTGGTATTGGTTGATCGTCAATTCGAATCCAAATATCGAATTTAGAGAATATATTCTTGCTACGATTTTTATACGTATATATTATAGAATAAAATTAAATTTATTGATCATTACATATAATTTAATTAAGATATTGTATGAAAGTCGAATTTCTTCTATTCTATTTGAGAATGGAAGGGTTTTTGATTGGGTGAATTCAAAGACAAAGAAGAATTTTTTCTAATTTACTTTCTTCCTTTTGATTTCATATCAATAACTCAATCAAAATGCAATTATCTCTAAGAAAAAAATGTCTGTTATGCTTAATATCTTTAGTTTGATCTGTATTAATTCGGCTCTTTATTCGAGTAATTTTGTCTTCGCCAAATTGCCGGAGGCCTATGCTTTTTTGAATCCGATTGTAGATGTTATGCCAGTCATACCTCTGTTTTTTTTTCTCTTAGCCTTTGTTTGGCAAGCTGCTGTAAGTTTTCGCTGAGATCTTTAATATTATCCTAGAAAATTCAGGATTTATTTCGAAAATTCTATCAATTGGATCAGATAAGTCTCATAATAATGAACCCTCAATTCAAAGAAACTATTGACCTGACGCGAGAAATCTAAATCACCCCATTTCCCCAGTCCGACCCCATTTTATTTGCCGGCGAAAGACACTAATCCTATTAATATCAGAGTCTTCGAGAATATATAATTTTGGGTATGAAATATACTTTAATATACTTTCTAGTAATGAAAGACTCTTCTGACAAAAGAATTTTCAGAAATTCCAAATTATTTTCTATTTCTAGAAAGCACTTCATTTCTTGATGTCAAAATAGGATTAGGATATGTGGCATAAAAAAAGACGATCTATTCCCCCTTTTCCCAAAAAAAATGATATGATCTTGGAGATTGTGTAATGCTTACTCTCAAACTTTTCGTTTATACAGTAGTGATATTCTTTGTTTCTCTCTTCATATTTGGATTCCTATCTAATGATCCAGGACGTAATCCTGGACGTGAAGAATAAAATGAAAAATGAGTTGAAAATTTTGAAAGATAAATGAAATTAAAATATCAAGTCATCGAGGGAGGCGGAAAGAGAGGGATTCGAACCCTCGGTACAAATAACTTGTACAACGGATTAGCAATCCGCCGCTTTCGTCCACTCAGCCATCTCTCCCAATTGAAAACAAATTACAATTACTATGTTACATTACACATAAAGCAAGGATTAAAAAAGGCTTTCTTTCTATCTTTTTATTATATAGATTAGATAGATTAGATGTGTATAACTTTTATCAGTAATTCCAGTTAGATAAAGTAAGAGCTAAAAGGATCCAATTGTTTTCATTTTGATCGAAGGGGTCCTTTCTTTTATCTTTTACTCCCACGCCCGGCTGGCTAGGAAAATACCTAGCCGGGCCCTTTTCCAAGCCCGTTTTTGTTACTTTTGTTACAACGAATGATAGATAAAACCCTTTATCAGCTTTGAAAAAAGAAAGGCTTATTTTTTTTTTATTTATTTAATCTTAATCCCGCGAACACAAAAATTAAGTTAACACTCTAATTTTCATGATTCGTTTAGGATCCTATTTATTTTGATTACGCAAAAGGCCTCTGTTCGACAAAAGATCCATTTGTATACAATAATTATATTGTAGCGGGTATAGTTTAGTGGTAAAAGTGTGATTCGTTCTATTAACCCCCTTAATAGTTAAGGGGTCCCTCGGTTTAATTTATATTCCGATTAAAAACTTTTTTTCTTAAAAGGATTAAATCCTTTACCTCTCAATGACGGATTCGAGGAAAAATAGAAATTATCGTGATTTATATCCAAAGAACAGCTCGAAATTGAAAAATTGGATTCTAAAATTGCGAAACATAATTTGTGAATTGGATTAATACTTCCAATTAAATAATTATGAATTAAAGATCCATGGCTGAAGATAGAAAAGTTTATTTCTAACCGTAACTAAATCTTCAATTTTCAGTTGATAGAAAAGAAATTGAAGCAAAATAGCTATTAAATGATGACTTTGATTTACTAGAGACATCGACATATTGTTTTAGCTCGGTGGGAACAAAGTACTTTTCCTAAGGATTTTTTGAAATAGAAATAAAGAACGAAAGAACTAGAAAGATTGTTACAATTATCTTACTCTAGCGGGATCATCTAGAAAGCAAGTCTTTTTTAATTCAATGTATTCAGACAAAAAGCTAACATAGATGTTATGGGTAGAATTTTCATTAACATCTTTTAGATCTAGGAATTTATCCATCTTCCATAAAGG